TACGATTCAGGACTTTCTCAAAAAGACGTCCTTGTGCATGCAGGGCTTAGTACATAGTCTAGCCTTCCTACCCCACCTCCCTCAGTCTCGTCTCGCTCACTTCCGTATCGCCGCCTGGCTTAGCGCCACTTCAAGTGCTTTAATTTTTTGCCATACAACCACGATAGCGATTGGGCAGTAGCGTGCTGTGCTTCTTCTGGAGAAACGTTCTATGGGGAAACGCTCTAAGATAAATAATAAAGACTCCGTTCGTTACAGGCATATCGATGCCTTTTATCCCATCCCGGGAAGTAAGAGAACATATTCTCCCTCAGCTTGGAAAGCAAACTTGAACCTCACTTAATTCACTTCCAAACCCGCCTTAGTCTCAAGTAGTTTTTAAATCTTTTTATGTATGTGTACTGTACCGTCCGTCGATCTCGTATCTCATTCCAATCGCCTCGCTCTACGCTTATTTATAATATGTAGCCCACCAAGCTAGCTCTTGGGCGGGGATGCCAGAAGTGTATTTCTCTCTCTACCTAAGCTAGCAGTGGTCTCTCTCTTCGCTCTGTCTTGAGTAGAGTCCATTCCTGTTCGTTCGTCTGAGCGAACTAGACAGACGATAGTTTAATTGATTACAGGGGTTGGTTATAAGCCTTTCGGTCGATCGTATATATACCTTTCCATTGTACCAAAACCATAAAAGTAGGCGACATTTCACCACAAAAAAACTAGCTTTTAGAGAGAAAGTTAGTCTTTCTCACAGTACACCAGGCCCTTAAAAAGAAAGCATTTTGCTTGCGCTAACGCCTGAGGTTCTTCATTGGGAAATCACTTGGCTTTTGAAGCAGCTGGTAGCCAGCCAGGGTTGTTATAGTATATTCTGCTCGGCCCAAGCCCTTAAAAAGGAAAAGAAAAGCGTATGGCTTGAAATCATATAGTCAGAGGCTAAGGATTGCTCTAACGGCAAAGAGTTTATTAGGTGTGAGTGCGCGAAGCGGTATGGTTGTCAGGCTTATCCTAGTTTAGTTGTTAGATCGGCTCGTAAGGCTTTCTTTGACTCGTGTTGTACCGTAAGAACCTACGTGAAGAATGTTCTGGAATCAGAGCAGAAGCCTGAGCCCAGGGCTGAAGAAGCAAGCCCCCTATATAGGCCATACACTAGGGCGGGCCAAGAGAGAGACGCGACCGGGTATGAAAAGCACTTGTTGGCCTGGAGTTCGTCCTTTCGCTCATACCAGGTGCGGAAAGCTTGGAGTCGAGTAGCTCGTCTGCTACCATAGAGGAGGGTGGTCTAAAGGCGGGAATTCAAAAACCCTTTTCTGGGCCCGAATGAATAATTCTTTCAAATAAATTGCATCATTGTTATTATGATTCCCGTGGATTTGGGGAATACTTGTTACTGACCTCTCGAATTGACGCTTCACCTCTCACTTACTTTTATGATTCCGGGGAATAAAGAATAACAGGAGAACGCAGCGCTTCCCAGGGCATACCACCACTATCTTTGAAAAGAACAGCCACCAGCCTGGCGATCAAGAAAAGGTGCAGGCGACCATAGGGAGCAGGTATTCACTTCGAGGGAACCTCTCACTAAAAGAGAGGGTGTTAGCCCTGGAAAGAGAAATGGTAAGGAATATATGTAAAATCTCAAATAGGCATTGGCTTGGGAAAGATCAAAGGAGATCAAAACACTTAGGCTTTCCACCTGGATCTCTTTCTTGATCCCGATGTATCTCTAGTTCCTCTTGGAACACTACAAACTACATCAGGGAGGTAACTTATTACTTAAATGTATATCCGGTGCCTCTCTATCTCTTTATCCACGTCTAGCAACTCCGGATACAGCACACAACGATTCTTCCAAAGCATATGACCTCCTTCCGGATTGATCAGCCAGCTTGACTTATTCCTACTTCTATCTAGCGCACTACGGCTTAACTGACGTTTACTACTTCTATCAAGTTCCGTCAAGCTCAGGAACAAGAACAAGAACAAGCACTCAAACGGGGCGGGGGATCCATGTGAAGCAGACCGGCAGCCAGATATGACCAAAGGCAAGAACAAGGTTTACATCTTGGGTGAAGGTTCAGTTGCACAAGGTCTATAAACCCCGTATTTTCAATTTAAAAGTCTCATTCTGCACAAGAGGGGCATAAGCGAGGATCGATCTGAAAGAGAGTAAGCTTAGTGAATAGGGACTAAGGAGACGAAGCTGAAGTAGTTTCCGAAGGAGAATCCGTGGATCTAGTTTCATCAGCAACAGAGGCAGGGAGGGCATCGGCTTCAGTTGATTCCGTTTATTCAGTTGTGGATTCTCGCTTTAGTAGCTTATCTGAAATGGAATTGAATACAAGTGTATTGTAGTCAGGGCCGGGCCTACTCCTTTTAGCAGTAGAAGGGAAGTCTTCATCCCGGAGCATACGACGATTCTTTCGCGAAGAACTAGCTCGTTTCAGCATCAGCAGCAGAGTCCGTTTATTCTGTCTGTTCCACATCCCCGTACTCTCGCTTTGAATCCATATCTTGCTAACTGGCTACTTTTCTAGTTCCGTTACATAAGGGCCTTATCTTGCTGCTGGACCTGAGCCGTATGCCTAGCCTATCCATAAGTTCTGCAGGGCATTCATCGATAGGAACCACTAACTCTGCTGTCGTTAACTCGTCGGATGCGGGGTTAAAAAGGGTTACTTAGCGAGTTGAATCGGGGGATCTCGTTTCAGCAGCAGCAGTAAAGGCAGTTTCTTCAGTCGATCGAGTTGACTATGAATCCGTCTCTTGCTTGGCTTGGGACTCCACTCTTATCAGTGTAGTAGGGTAGTGAGTCTTCTTCAACTAGCTCTGGGAGCGAAAAATAGCTTAAAACCAAGTTTCCGGAGGGAAGAACTACATTAAACTCAGTTATTGATCCACCACCATCAGAAGGAGAGCTCGTTGAAGCAGCACGCTTTGTTTTTATTGGATATGCGGAGAACCAAAAGAGGGGCCGAAGCGCGTCAGGTTGAAAGAGAGTACCTGGGGGGCTAGCCTACTGATAGAAAGAGACTGAGAAACAAAACCCGGCCGGTCTTAGCTCTGCAAATCGCGAGTTTAAAGGGGTGAGAAGCGAGTGTAAACTACGGCTTTAAAGCCTGAATTAAAGTATAGTTTCGTCAGTGCTTGCTACGGATCTGATCAAGAGTGAGTTCCGTCAGGGCCACTTCCAGATCCTTTAGCCGAATGTTCATCCGAAGCGCGTTTGTCTCCCCTAGTAACGTAACCTCCTCTCTTTCATCTCCTTAACCTCTAAACGAGGTCAAGTTGCTTTTCCTCTGTTTGCTGGGCCTTAGATCTAATAGGCTAAAACGATTCCACATTAAAGAAAGAACCGGACCGGACAATTGGAAGTAAGAAGGAAGCGGGCTACTCTCCGAAAATGCCCCGCCCGTAGGTTCGTTTGTCGTTGGGGCTCAAAATCTTCCTTGCTCGTTCCTAGGAACTCAGTAACGTGGCCAGCCAGGTCAGCAGGGAATGAGAAAGATACATCTAGGCCATATCACTGAGACGGGCCTTAATCGGCAAATTTAGGCTTTCTCTACTGGGAGTCATCAAAGGAGGAATGGGCATACGCTGGTTCGATAAGCCAAGGAAAAACAACCAAATGAATCTACCGAGCTTGATGTGTTAAGCATCTAGCTGGCATCTTTTTCTAAATTAAATGGTCGGCTATAAATACTTATTAATGAATACCATTGCTCTTTCTTCGTTAGCAAAAGACGGGACTCCCCTGGCAAAGATAGGTGATAAAGTGCTAAGATAAGACGTCAACCACGGGGTTGTTGCGGTTCTAGCTCCCGGCCAATACGGGCTCCCAGAAATTGTTGTCGTTTCAGCCCGTTTCGGTTGAGCGAAGGAACGCAGTAGCTCCACCGATAGGGGGAGGAACGCAGTAGCTCCGCGCGACTAGCTGATTAGGCTTCCTCTAGAAACAAGTAAACCCGCTCTATGACTACCCAAGAATCCTGTTTTCATTTTATTTTGGGAATATGGCACATCCGGACGTTGGAACAAGGCTTAAAAGCGGCATACGCGGGGGTTACCCCATTTGCATTTGCACACCTCCTCCAGAATGAGTTGAGATATCTCCTTTCTTTTAGATGTGTCTACCAATGGTTGGGGACTGGGAGTGGTTTATACTTCATTACAATCATAACCGGGCCAAAGCCAATACACATGGACATCGACGGGCTAAGTGCTAATCTGTGTAACAACGGGTATAGTCGCCGGGTAAGAAAAACTGCCTTATTTGCCAGGGCTGTAGTTCGGACCTTTCGCCGTTGAGCGAGTTTAGCTATCTAAGGTATCCATTGATTTGCTTACTACGGTATCAACAACTGGAATGACAGCCGCTGAGGGCTCGGTTAAGAAGTAGAGTGATCGATATCAGATGTACTTGCTTTGGCTTAAAATTTTTTTTTCATGGGAAATCCAATTCTTTGTTAACCTCGGCGTGGATGGCTTCTTACTAAATATTCATATTTTATAACCCTAATTTGAATAGAAAGATTAAGGCTCAGATTTGCCAATTGATAGAGAAGCTTGTCCCATCCCAAGCCCAATGTGATCTAAGTAAGACCTCTCGACAGGAGCAGCAGCACGCTTCAACGACAAGACAAATATAATTGACTAAGAATAGAAATGCGGGAAGGCTAATCTCTACTTCCTGGCCTTGCTACCCCTACCCTACCGTTCAGCAGAAGATGGACGGGCTGTTCCATTCTCAAACCATTTAGCTAGGGACGTCACCTCACCAATTCTCAGTGGGCGGTACACCCGGAGAGTCAATCCCGCATCTACTCGAACAAGAAGTTCCAACTCTGTTTTTTTTGCCTCTTTTTCTGGCATATGCCGTACATGACGCAGGCTAGCTAGTTTGACCCAGCTGATTGACTTATAGCTCCCCTGCGCTCAAACTTAGATAAGAATCGCCTGGGCAGGTGGATTCGCTCCTACCACCACCCTACCTTAACAAAAGCTAAGTCGCATACTGAATTACTGCTTCGCTGCCTGTGGAATGGAACCCCGTACCTCCACTTTGTTGTTTCCTTTTTTCGGAGTAAATATATCCCTTAGTCCTGCGAAGGAGCGAGTGAGGTTACTGCAGAATTTCTTGGACTTAGCGGACTTACCCCCATATCCCCGCTTCGTGGGCTAAACTCAAAACGAACCCTGCTTATTTCTTTTTCCGCTGAAGAGGAAGAACAAGAGTCTGGTTGTGCTTCGGCCTTAAATAGCGCCCTCTTCTCTTAGTATAGGGCGGGCTTCCCCCAAGAGAATGCCTTCACTCCACTCCCCCTTCAGACGCCTATGGAGAACTAAGGTACCATTAGGAGTATCCTTTCCGAAGGACTCGAAAACAAGCCACTATTTAACTGTTTAGGCGGCATTGAAGACGCTCCACTCGTTCGTAAGACTCGCAGCGAGTATGGAAGAAAGATAGGGTCAGCAGGCCTTAGCGCAAGCACTAAGTAAGCAAGCTACCTTTACTTCCCTGGGATATCCCCCTTCCTATAGGACGAGCCATGGGAACCCATGAGATTGATTGAACAAGCCTTAAAAGCGAAGAAGAACCTAATCGATCAAATCTATTCGTGGAATTAGAAGAGGGGCTATATAATTAAAGAAAGTCATTCGTACCAGTACCACACTATTTCAATCAAATACCGCTGGCAGACCCTGGTAATTATTATCATCTAACTGGCACATCTGTCCTTTGCACCTCTCCAATGGTAATCATGCAGTTCCTGCCTATTTGGCCTGTACCCCAAACCAAATGTCCCGTAGTGCACTGGGTATTCGGGGAATTCTGGAGGCCCTTGCTGGTATCATCCCAATCCTAGTCCCGGAAGGTAGCCCTTTGCCTTTTTTTACTTTAGGATTTTGGGGTTGCCCTTTCCCCTTACCCATATGAGTAGGACGGGAGCAACTCTTTCCTCGGAGGGCTGAATTCCACCATGTTAACTTCCTGCCCTTTCTAATAAAGAATTCCGGCTCCGTCGGATCTCCAATCTGAACCTTACTAATAGGGGGGCACGAATCCAGCGTAGTCTCTCACTTTCTTAACAGGCGGACGATCCGGATCTCCGTGAATCATAACGATTTGGCTGCCCTGGATGAATCGGACCTTCTGATGGAGTGTGTATAGTAAGGCGTTTGGTTCAGCGACGCCGCTCCAATTGTATTCACCTCTGCTTTAGCCCGAGAGGTCCCGGCAGACTTTTTCTGCTTATTATTCGAGGACCCGTTGCAAATTGCAAAGCAACGGCGTAGAAAGGGGGAGCGAACGCCCAGCTGCCAATGCATCTTCTATCTGGCAGCCAGCACAAACTAAAGAATGAAAGGTTGGATGATGGGTAAGTGTCAACCTATTGGTATACTTAGGGTTCAGGCTCTTCAAGACCATAGCAATTTGATCTTCCTCCGAGGGTCTCTTTTGAAACTGAGCAGCTTGGGCCCTTCCCCTCTATAGTAAGCTATGTGATGAAGTCGGTGAAAGACTCAGTGGGTCCTTGCTTAACGAGTTCTAGCTTACGCCTTGATAACTGAGTTTTTTTATTGTATGCATAGTGCGTCACAAAGGCGTTAGCCAGATCTGGCCGTGTGCGAATGGTATTTGGGTCAGTGTTCATCAACCAAGTCAGCGCGGGTCCGGTCAAACTGCGCTGGAATAGTTGGACAAGTAGCTCATTGTCGATTCCCATGGGCTGTAGAGTTCCGACATACATCCTGCCTTTAAAATTGAAGCTCCGAGGTAAGCCTCTTTTTATCCTATTTTGTTATGCATTCGGTTCCGTTATACTTATATATCTCTGGCCACTTAAAACCGTACGGAAGCCTTACTTTGGGGTATAGGGAGAGATTATCAAGATCTACAACATCATACTTGTCCCCAGTCAATTTATTAACTGCCCGTTCAAGGCGACTGATCTTCTCCATCAGAGGATCGGACGGCTGTGGTGGGACGTATGGCACTATCTGATTCATGGGAGTGGGAGCCAAGGACACGGCCGGTACTGCAGGAGGCTTTCTTCAGATCTCTTTCTCGTAGTGATCCACAGGTTCAGGAACTGCGGGCTGATTCTGAACTGAAGGGGGTACTGGGTCTACAGGTCTAGCATCTGCTACTCTTGGTTGGCTTTGTGGTTGTGGATCTGTGTCCCCTGAGCCGGGGTGGTAGATGGAGGGTTTGTTCCTTGAGCAGCAGGTGCAGCCAGGGTATTTCGGCTACCTGCGAGGTCAATTGTGCTAGCATCCAGGCAATCTCAGCTAGTTGACGGCTAACTACCTCGTTAGAAAGTTGCTGATTTGCCGGGGCTGTAGGGTTCCGCTGGTGGTTAGAGCCAGTAGACTCTTCATTGTCCCCATCATAGAGAGTAAGCAAGTTACCTCGGTGACTGGCGTTGTTGGCCATGATCTCTGGGTCTGATTCACCAAGGCGTTCTAGGTCCTCTATTTTGACTAACCTCCTGGACGGGCCTCTAGTAGTTCGCACCCACCCGCGGTTTGCAAACTGACGGCGAACCGAGTCTAAGAAAGATTCCTCTTGTGCCGAACCTATGGTTCAACACTCAAGATTAGGGATAAAAACCTAAAGGCTGACACCGGCTTAATATAATAAATAAGGTTTAGAAAGACCGCAAAGATGTGTGCTTGCCGCTGTATGCTTCCTGATTAACGTCCGATGTTGCACTGCTGTATGCTGAATCAAGCGGTCCCGGAAATAAGTGCGTACTGAGTGTAGTGCAATTTACTGGGTTCCTTAGCAGGCTATGCCTAGGTTCAGTACATGCATGAGGCTCAACACGGGTATAGGCTTAAGGCTTACCTTAGCAGGCTCTCGCCCTATATACCTCGTAGCCCGAAGACTAGTCGCTGGTACTGGCTAAGGGTGTGGGAGTTCGCATCTATGGTCAATCAATAGGTCCGTTTTGACCTTCTTTTCCGTCCCGGGTTGGACCAGATATTTTAAAACCAGGGCTTTTAATGGATATCTGAAAACCTTTTCTTTTGATAAATCAGAACAGATACGGAAGCCTTGAGTCTAAAAACCTCATCAACTCCTTCTTCTAGTAATGCTGCTTAAACTCGCTCTCTAGGATCTATGTTTACCCAATAGTTGAGGAATTATCGACCAACCCCGGAAGAGCAGGGATAGAAGACTAAGTCAACCTCCTGCCTTGATCGACTCCTCCATTCATCGCCTACCATGGACACTTCGACTCCCCCCATCATAAGTAGGGCCTTTCCCTTTTCCTGTGCTTTTTCAACCTCGGTTAATGTAGTATTGAAATAATAACCTCTACTATGAAAATAGTAAGGATTATCCGGCCACTCCCCGTGTTCTTTCAATGCTTTGCTTTGGGAACCGGGCACGGCGAGAGGAGGCTGCTCAACTAGCCCCCCTGGTGTACGAAAGCAGCGAAGGAAGAGGAGCACAACCGTCACTTGCGAAGCGAACAAAGCTTAGCGCTCAAACAAGCCCTCTGATCCTGAGGTGAGGGTGCAATGCCTATCCGTCTAATAGAATATTTCTATTCCAACACACACAGAACGAAAAGGACAATATACAGGATGGGTAGAAAGAGTTGTTTGACTCGATCCATGGTCCGAAACTACGTTATTCTTCGCATCGAGAAGGAATAATACCGCAACAGATCCTATGTGTTAGTTCTCTGCTACTTCAGCTATATGCTTATAACTAGTCTTTTCCTACACCAGTTTGAGGCCTAACGACTGCTCTGCATCTCCGGTGGAATTTTCCAGTTTGCTGCAATATCCTTGGAGCAGAGGAAGGGAGATCATAGGAAGATAATTTACTTTAGTTAGTCGGGACCGTTCGTAAACCACGCCTCCCAGCCATCGCCTTCAGTCTGTCTGTCTTCTTTTTTCCTCTCTTTTCTACGTTACGATTTTGCTTCTGACATTTCTAGTGCTTAGGGGCGTAGCGGAAGACCAAGCCAATCTCGACAAACAGTTGATAAGTACAAGAAAACGGATACGCGTTAGCCGGAGAAAGGTAGCTAGAATATAATATATTCAGAGAAGAAGAGTGAAAGGCAGTTGGAACTATAGGCATTACAGCCTGAGGGAATACAATAGAACAAGAGGGATATCCCGTAATAATAATATTCTTTTTATCCTCCAGCTTGAGCTAAAGGTTCGTATTGGAAAGGATGAAGACTGATCTCTTAATAGGAGACTTCGGTCTAGGAACAAGAGAGATGAGACCTCCTGCCAATTACATTTTCTTAAATACTGGCCTTCGTACAACTACTAAGACTTTGGGAAAGGAGACACCTACTACTACTTTCGTCACTACTACCACTTACCTCTACTACTACTCGCACGCGTACAGCTTCCTATTCCTCTTTGTTACTGGAGATAGAAAGTACAATAGCTAGATTCTTATTAGACTACAGCTTAAGGGGCTAACGCACTTCACTCAAGACTTTAGTTGAAATCACTTTTTGAAAGGCTAAAACCACTCGTCCGACGCTATGTGAGCAGCTGAACTAGCGTTTTCATGCTCTCCAGAGGCCGTAGGAACGACAACTTAGCGAGACTGGGAGTGGTATGCCTATTACTGCGTGGGATAATCGGTCTAGAATTCCGCCCCTTCTCCTTTCCTCTCTATATGCAGGATATGGAAATAAATTCCGTACCGGACCAAAAGTATCCTATTTTGGTTCTAGCTAGATCCCCTGATCTTTAAAGCGAGTTCATATCTTTTGGCTACTGGACTTCCCCACCCGCTGCTCTGGATCGTCGGGTTTTTCCTCTGATGACTTAAAGGTAAGCTTGCTTGTGTTCGGGCTTTCGAGTTTGATATCACCATATACTAGTGCTAGTGCGGGTGAAAGTTGCTCGACCATAGGGAGAGGGAGAGGAAGGGATCATTGAGGGCATTCCTGGTCTTACAGTGCATTCATGCAGCAAGATTCAGATTGAATGGACATAGAGGGAACGGGGTCTAGTTCAG